GTAACGGGTCAAACAAAAAAAAAGAAAATTCCCTATTTTTTCCTGCCCCTAAATTAAATATTAAATAATGGTAGACTGGAAATGAAAGTCCCTTTCTCGCATTCGTTCTCTATTGCATTGGCGTAAAAACAAAACAATATCTGATTCCTTGAAATCAAGGAAAGATATTGAAAAATAAATTTTCGAAATCAACTTTTATATGTAGCGGAAAAGAATAGCGATTTATTCCTATGAAGTATCCAGTAACAAGAAGATTAAATCGGAAATATCGACAAATTCTTGCCTTGCGTGGTCTAAGGAAATCAAAAAAATCAATCCGCTTGTACAATTTAATCTATATCGAATTAATCTATATCGAATTTAAATATCAGAATAGCTGATATAGTCATCATTCAATGGGTCAGGTCCACTTACTTTTTATTGATTTATAATTTTATGGTGGGTTTGATAAGAACAATGGAGAAGTAAGAATACTTTGGTTTGGTTATTAATAATAGGGATTGGATAAAGGACTACTATGTCACTACAGGGTAGACTACTCCTAATAAGTGCAATTAGTTATTATGATAATGAATAAATGTTCAACTTTCTAACTATAACTCATAATAATCAGAACTCATTATAATGGTGGTTACCTTTTTCTTTTTTTAGAAAAAAAAATATCTCTGTTCTCCGCTGAAAAATGAAGACTAAATCTTGAGTTTAGTGGAAAAAGCCCTTTATCGGATTTGAACCGATGACTTACGCCTTACCATGGCGTTACTCTACCGCTGAGTTAAAGGGGCCCGTTTTATTCAATTCATGAATTTTCCATTATGAGTCTAATGCATATATGTCTGCATATGCATATGTGTCTGCATATATGTACATATATACATATATGCATAGGGGTTCATACAAGAACCATCAAATAAAAAAATTCTATGGAATCATAACATAAAAAAAGTAGGAAAGACTCTTCGGATCTAGTCATACCATTAGATTCTATTGACAATTCCAAAAAAACTGTTCATAGTATGATAATACTATGATGATGATTATCATAGTATGATGACGGTCGGGTGGATATGCCCCTATCGTCTAGTGGTTCAGGACATCTCTCTTTCAAGGAGGCAGCGGGGATTCGACTTCCCCTGGGGGTAGGGAGGAAGTTGATCGTAGATTATCAATAAATCTAGAATTAATTCTTCCTGGGTCGATGCCCGAGCGGTTAATGGGGACGGACTGTAAATTCGTTGACGATATGTCTACGCTGGTTCAAATCCAGCTCGGCCCAATAATTCGTTGCTCCATGAATATGAAATAACCAATTTGTCCTCCAGAAACAGAAATGCCTGATCCGTAGAAATGAAGAGAAAGAGTCAATTTTTTCTCTATCCATGTTTTTCTCATTCGTTCTGATTTTTCTAACGATCTAGATTAATGATACTTAATTAAGATTAAGTAAGTATCATAAAGATAAAAAAAATAGTTCTTTTTCTCGTTGAAAAATTTATTATCTATTTTTTTGGCAATAAAATAACCACTCGTTACTAGTAATCCGTGTCGCTCTCACTATATTCCATATCCATGTGGATATTCAGTATATCATTCGTGTTTCTGTTACAACACAACGAATAGAATGTTCTTATCAAACTAGTAAGAATATGTATGCCATACACCTTGCTGGGATTGTAGTTCAATCGGTCAGAGCACCGCCCTGTCAAGGCGGAAGCTGCGGGTTCGAGCCCCGTCAGTCCCGAACTAGGATCCGATGAATTTATCAATTCATCTCCCCATTTTCTGTGAAAGGGGGGGACAGGTAGCAAGATCTAATCCCCAGCGGAGCGGGGATCCTTATTTCTTTTGTTTTTCGTTTCGCATTTATCATCAGACAAGTACGGGAATTTCAATTTCTTTCACTAATACCGATTGATAAGGGGAGACATATGTAAGTTGGTACAATCGGTGGCATTACTATATTCAGTATTTTAATAGATACCATACTCGTCTGACTTTCTTTTTCAATTGTTCTTAAACAATGAAATGGAATAGAGTTCCCCTATTTTTACCGGGAGTACATACACAAATTGTATTCGTTTATTGTACGATACACAATGAACTTAACATAATTACCTCGACTTTGTTTGTGTATCCTCAATGACTAATTGGAAACAATCTATCTATTCTCATGCAAATTGCACACTGAATTTTTTATCTCATAATTGTATGTAATTGTATGTATAAGTATAAGGAAAGAGAGTTGTATAAGGAAGACAAAGACAGTAGGTTATGGAAAAGAAAAAAAAGTGGAAAAAAGGATGAAAAATTCAATGGAATTCCTGATCCAATAAAGAATCCCATTTCGGATTTAATATGGATAAAATAAAAGATTTTCTTATGTTATACTATTCAATTCTCGACGATGAATCGATTTGATAGATCAGATATTGTTATTCATAATATTGATCCGATTCAGTATCATCAGAATTCAATTCATCCCATTGAACTGACAGGAGTAAAATTTCTTATCTCTATGGGATTAGATCCCGAGTTATTGCGAAGTAAAAAAACAATGAGATTATGGAAGTCAATATTCTCGCATTTATTGCTACTGCACTGTTCATTCTAGTTCCTACTGCTTTTTTACTTATTATCTACGTAAAAACAGTCAGTCAAAATGATTAATTTAACTGAAACTTGGTTGGATTATTAGTTCTTATCAATGATTGAAGAAATAAAAGAAAGGGATTAAAACTACAAGTTTTAAATGAAACGATTTGGCTGGAATCATAAGTATCTGAGATAGTGTGGTAGAAAGAACTATATATAATATAGTTCTTTCTACCACACTAGATAGTATTGTATATCATCTAATACATATACATCGAAATAGCAGTCTAATTCTATTTCTTTTTTTTTCGCTACATCTACTTGTATGGGTTTCGATCAATCCAAAATAATCCAAGGCCAACTCTTCTAATTCCTAGTTCTAATTCCTAGGCTTCTTATAACTTAATAACTTAATATATAGTATAGATTTATATTAATAATTAGATTTATATATATTTATATATAATATATAATATAAACTAAAAAAAAAAAAAAATAAAAGAAAACGAAACCAGGGAATCTTTTTTTTTTTTTTTAGTTTCGCAAAACGATCAATTAAACGATTGATACAATTCGATCACTCAATCGATTATTCAATTAGTAGTACCCCTAGAGTCCACTTCTTCCCCATACTACGAGCGAGAGGGAAAATGTAAAGACTACCATTAAAGCAGCCCAAGTGAGACTTACTATATCCATGTGAATTATGTCTCCTATCTCTATGAAGGAATTATTTCATTATTGATTATTGATCAATAATCATAGTGGAATCAATGGTGCAGAGTCAAAAGAAAATAGTATTCTGACTTAAGGCTATTGATGAACTAATCCAATGAATCCACTCGTAACAAGTTCCTATATTATAAAATTTCTGGTAGAATCGGGAAGCATTAAGCACAAATACGATACACACACCTTTTTTTTTATTTGGAAATAGCAAAGGAATGCTCCTAATGGAACATGTAGAAATAGTAAGACCTATTGTTATTGTTTGTTACCTTTCTTTCATAAGCAAAAGACGTCAAAATATACCATCAAGATAGATAACCATCTATCAGATACCTCTATTTTATTTGATCTAAGGCTTACGTCTTTCTTTCTGTGAAAGAATGGAATGGTAAGACACCACCACCATTATTACATACATTCTTTTTTTTGTAATCTAAATCTATAGGTAGTGTAAGATAATTAGGAAGTCTTGATAGTCTTTTGTATAATCTCTTCTTCAATCCTAGGAGCAAAAATGGAGTGTCCTTTAGGAACCTTTGGATACTAAGATTTCCGACCTCTTACTTTCGTAGTTCTGAATCCCAGAATTGACTCTCACTATTTATTTGATTCAATTGATATCATAAATCAAATAAATGTCCGAATCAATCATTAATTAATAAGTAAGGGTTACTTCATAACTATTGGTTTAGATCAGCAGAATAAGAAATTTCAAGTCTTTTGTTGATCAGGCGACACCCGGATTTGAACTGGGGATAAAGGATTTGCAGTCCCCCGCCTTACCACTTGGCCATGCCGCCAAATCTGATCCAAAATGGACAATATTTTTATCCATCCATATTCTATTACTAATTTTTTTTTGATCTTGAATCCCATTGTACTTATCCCTTTTCAAAAATGAATCCCTATTTTTTATTGGATCCAGTTTAGATTATTCTCTTCGATTGATTGTATCTCAAAAGACACACTGCTTAAAAACTTCCCTTCTCCTTCTATTGAAAAGAGAAAAAATAGATTTCCGGTCAGAGACCGAAAAATTCAGGGCAAATTGGAACCATTAACGATTTTTACTTTAGAATTAGTGAACGGTTCTTAAATTTGTATCTCAAATTGTGTTTCTTTAATGGTATAACAAAATCAAATTGATTTACGACTAATCAGTATCAATTATTTTCAATAATCAATCCTTTTCAATTTCAATTATAACAAAATATATGTGGATATGTAAACCCCAGAACAGAAATTGTTACACAGATACCGAATTGGGTCTTTCTCTTATGTACATATCCCTATAGAGAATTATCGTGCTTAAATTTTTCATTGAATATTTTGAATAGAAAATAGGAATTATGATATAGTGCGACCTGACTTCTGTTGCCACAAGTAAAATTACGATAAAAGATGCGATATGCGGATAGGTATATCGGCATGTACTTAATAAATACTACTCCTATTACTATTACGCAATTCAATCGTATTCTCTCTATAAATTCTACTACCAAAAAGAATCCGCGAATTCTTTTTTGAACATTAAAGTGTGCTAAAAAAAGGAAATTCTATACTGCTCCTGATTATTCTGTCTTTATCTCATTCATAAAGAGCAGATTTAATCCTGAATCCATTTATTTTTTTGGTACCCACCCAATCTGATCGTAATATCATAATAATAGGTAGAAATT